ATCCAAAAAGATGTCTTATTCTTTTCAATAATCCATATTTGTAGCAATAAAACACTATTGTTCCTCCCCGAAATTATATATGATCGATTACAAATATCTATGATCTGTCTTCTCTATAAAGGACCTGAAATACCTTGCTTACGTATCATTGGAAAATGCATTAACATAAATACGGCAGTAAGAAGAGGTAATACAAAAGTGTGTAAACTATAAAAACGGGTCAAAGTAGATTGACCCACACTAGCACTTCCACGCAATAACTCTACTAAAGGTGATCCTATTACGGGAATAGCTTCAGGTACGCCTGTCACGATTTTTACTGCCCAATAACCGATTTGGTCCCGGGGTAAGGAATAACCAGTTACACCAAACGATGCAGTCAATACAGCCAGAACCACACCCGTAACCCAAGTCAATTCGCGAGGTTTTTTAAATCCGCCCGTGAGATACACACGAAATACGTGTAGGATCATCATTAGGACCATCATACTTGCTGACCATCGATGAACTGATCGGATTAACCAACCAAAGTTGGCTTCAGTCATTATGTATTGAACAGAGGCAAAAGCCTCCGTAACGGTCGGACGATAGTAAAAAGTCATAGCAAAACCCGTAGCTACTTGTACTAAAAAACAAGTAAGTGTGATCCCTCCTAGACAATAAAATATATTGACATGAGGAGGAACATATTTACTAGTTATATCATCTGCAATCGCCTGAATCTCGAGACGCTCCTCGAACCAATCATATACTTTATTGAGATAGGTAAACCAAGGGGACTCCCCCTCTGAGAACCGTATATGAGAATTTCATCTCGTACGGCTCAAGCAGAAACACCCAAATACTGATTACAATGGATATGTAATAGAAAATTTGAAATTTCTTATTTATCCACTTGATTCAATCGTCTCTGAAGATACGAAGGAACCAAAATCCGAACTCTCTTCTTTGTTGTGATGAGAATGCCAAAATATCAAGTTAGCTCATCTGTCTTTATGTTGATCGTTACAGGCCTCTTGAATCTTCTATTCCCCTATTTATTTGTTATTTGATTTGTTGTTTTTGTTTGTGCGTAATGCAGATTGACTATTGTTTACTATGTTTTTTTTGATAGGAATTCTCTTGTTGAGACCCTATGAATCGATTGAAACCTCAGATTCATACTAGAACCACGATGATTCAATAAAACCCAAAAACTAAGACCAAGGGTTCTATGAGTAAGAACTATTTGATCATCACTTATTCATAGATGTAATGACTAAAAATCCAGAGAAAGATTTGTCCTTCGGTCAAAATAAGCATGATTCTAAAGGAAGAAAAATCGTTCAATTTATCAAATACCTCTTTGTTTGAAAATTTTTTGAAGTCCAGTCACGAGGTCTGAATAGTAGGTATGAATCATAGTTCAAATATTTCTTGATCTATTCCATATATTCCGTGCTCCAGATACTAGGATGAATATCCGACGAGGCAGAACCATCTCTGTCGAGATGACAGACCCATTCTCTGTACTATCAATAGGATCAATTATAACAAGTCGCACACTCATATTCCGGAAATACCGAAACAACGGAATTCCACGGTCAAACTACCAGAATGGACTATAAATCTGAGTCCTAAGTGATTCATTTTTGATTGAAAAGCTAGGGCTTCTGGTTCTTATGGACCTAATTCATTGAAATTCCATCCAGTAAAACGGAAGAATTATAAATCTCTAAAATAATAGATAGGAATATCGCAAATAGAGCCATTGCGACACCCATAAATGGGGTGGTTCCCCATCCAGGAGCCACTTTACCATATTCTGAATTCAATGGTTTCAATAAATCCCCTGTAATAGTTCGTCTTGGCCCAGATCTAGCACTACCCTCAACGGTTTGTGTAGCCATAAATACTATTGCATTGGTTGAGATCTGTTGACTTTGTATACTATTCCGTTGTAAATAAACGATCTTATCGTAGCATAGATCCATCGTGGTCTTGAAATTCTCTAATAATGGAAACAGCAACCTTAGTCGCCATCTCCATATCTGGTTCACTTGTAAGCTTTACAGGGTACGCCTTATATACCGCTTTTGGGCAACCCTCTCAACAACTAAGAGATCCATTCGAGGAACACGGAGACTAATTGAAGTAATGAGTCCCCCATATGGGGGACTCATTACTTCAATTAAGATAATGAAAAATCATTTCGTCTTTTTAGTCGGGACCTTAGGCGGGTCTCGAAAAAATATAGCGAAAAAGATTATCCCTAAAGTCGAGACTAAGAGGAATGTATAAACCAATGCTTCCATAGATTCGATCGTTGTTTACAATTATAGCTTCCACACCTGTTCATTTAGGATTATTTCCCAGATAAAGAAAGGACAAGAGCAAAGAAAGGCGATGATTCAAATCAATATTTCTACGGTACCTTATGTCAAATCAAAAAAATCAAATATAGAGGCGAAAGATACCGGAGCAATGTTGTATCAGACTACCTGTCTCCTTGTAGTTGGATCTCCAAGTTTTTGGAATGTTCCAAATTCCACTTGAGCATCCAAATCTGGGTCAATCCCAGCAAAAACATCTCTGAACAAGGTTCGAGCGCCATGCCAAATGTGTCCGAAAAAGAAGAGCAAAGCAAACGTAGCATGTCCAAAAGTGAACCAACCCCTTGGACTGCTCCGAAAAACACCATCGGATTTCAAAGTAGCACGATCTAATTCAAAAATTTCACCCAATTGGGCACGTCTAGCATATTTTTTCACAGTAGCAGGATCGCTATAGCTGACTCCATTGAGTTCGCCACCATAGAACTCAACAGTTACACCCACTTGTTCGACACTATACTTCGATTCTGCCCTTCTAAAAGGAACATCGGCTCTCACAATTCCGTCTCCGTCCACCAAAACTACTGGAAATGTTTCAAAAAAAGTAGGCATACGGCGTACAAAAAGTTCATGCCCTTCTTTATCTCTAAAGATAGGGTGTCCTAACCATCCAACAGCTATCCCATCCCCGTTGTCCATTGAGCCTGCCCGGAATAATCCACCTTTCGCCGGATTATTACCGATGTAATCATAAAAAGCTAATTTTTCGGGAATTTTAGACCAAGCTTCCGATAAACTCAGATTTTCGGCTAGACTGGCGCCAACTCTTCGATATATTTCTTGCTGGAAGTATCCCTGATCCCACTGATAACGAGTGGGACCAAATAATTCGATCGGGGTAGTTGCTGAACCATACCACATAGTTCCAGCAACAACGAAAGCTGCAAAAAAGACAGCAGCGATACTACTGGAAAGGACAGTTTCAATATTGCCCATACGTAATCCTTTGTATAGACGTTGGGGTGGGCGGACACTAAGATGGAATAGACCTGCTAATATACCCAATGTACCTGCTGCAATATGATGAGAGGCTATTCCTCCCGGAACAAAGGGATCAAAACCTTCCGCACCCCACGCTGGATTTACAGATTGTACTTTTCCGGTTAGGCCATAAGGATCGGATACCCATATTCCAGGACCATACAAGCCTGTTACATGAAATGCGCCAAACCCAAAGCAAGCCACCCCTGAGAGAAATAAATGAATTCCAAAAATCTTGGGCAAATCCAAGGAGGGTTTTCCCGTACGTTCATCACAGAATATTTCTAGGTCCCAATACACCCAATGCCAGATAGCTGCTAAGAAGCACAAGCCAGAAAACACAATATGTGCCCCGGCCACACCTTCGTAACTCCAAATACCCGGATTCGTTATAGTTCCTCCTGTAATACTCCAACCGCCCCATGAATTGTTTATTCCTAAACGAGTCATGAAGGGTATAACGAACATACCCTGTCTCCACATTGGATCAAGAACGGGGTCAGAAGGATCAAAAACTGCTAATTCGTATAGAGCCATCGAACCGGCCCAACCGGAAACTAGAGCTGTATGCATTATATGGACAGAAAGCAGCCGACCGGGATCATTCAATACGACGGTATGAACACGATACCAAGGCAAACCCATGGAAATACCCCTTTCTCAAAGATAAAATAGATACTATGTAACTTTATCACATTGGAAATAACTATGCTATGGACCTCACCTTTTCATTGGATTATCTCGAAACAAGGGTTAATATTTATTCTGTTCCGTTAGTAATAATTGAACAATTCTGTTCGTAGGAACAAAGAGAAGCAGATCTATTCTATACCCAATAAGTACCAATACGCAATGGGGGGATTAATCCTATTTTTTGTGAGCGAATGTATAGATACTTGTTTCTCATTCGAACGATCCGTTCGTAAGAATTTTCCTTTATTCCGTCTTCCTCTATGAATCTTCCAATCTATCGATAAAATACGATAAACGACAATATTATGAAGACAATAAACCATTGTTTGTTACGTTTCCACATCAAAGTGAAATAGAATACTTCATTTTTCTTTCATTTAATGCCCATTGGTGTTCCAAAAGTACCTTTTCGGAGTCCTGGAGAGGAAGATGCAGTTTGGGTTGACGTATAGTGTGACTTGTCAGACATATTGGGTCATATGGGATTTCCCCGTTCTCTCCCCCGATCGAGATATCCTCTGTTTCGCCCAAGAAAGATTGATTGAACCATCAATAATTCGAAGCGTGAAGTGCAATTAGATCAATTTATTTGGTTGGAGGATCAATATTCTCAATTAAAAGAATTTATGGTTGGCTTGGACCAATAAAATGAAGTATACAGGCTCCGTTCAGAAAATACCAAGGTAATCCATGTATGATTACCACCCTATCAGAAATGATTCCTTTATACCATATGAGTGATCCCAAATTGCCAATTAATGGAATAATATGATGAATACATCGAATATTTTGTGGAAGGCATGAAAATGAAACAAATTGAAAAAAAAAAAAAGAAGTCATAGCAAAAAGAAGTGGTACTGGGATCATTTGTCCTATATGTGCAAATCGAATTCGGGCAGATCTTTACCCGGAGTAGAGCATAAACCTAAAAGAGTGGAAGAGGCCCATTCGGGAACAAGAAAATTACATCGTGATTTAGATCTCGATGAAACAATACATCAATGAGGGGTTAGCTCGATAAGTTCAGTGAATTCTTTTTTGATTTTATAGGGAAGCAAGTCAAAACTCATGTTTCTTAAAAAATGGAAGAAAAAGCCCGCTACGAAAAAAGAAATAGGGCTGGAATCGACAATTTCTTTTTTTTTTTTCTCAATTTTGATTTTTTGAACCGTATGCACCCAAAGGTGCGTGTACGGTTCCTAAGGAATAGAATTTTGTCCTAATCAACCGACTTCATCGAGAAAGATTACTTTTTTTAGGCCAAGAAGTTGATAGCGAGATCTCGAATCAACTTGTTGGTCTCATGGTATATCTCAGTATAGAGGATGATACCAGGGATCTGTATTTGTTTATAAATTCTCCCGGCGGATGGGTAATCCCAGGAATAGCTATTTATGATACTATGCAATTTGTGCCACCAGATGTGCATACAATATGCATGGGATTAGCCGCTTCAATGGGATCTTTCATCCTGGTTGGAGGAGAAATTACCAAACGTCTAGCATTCCCTCACGCTTGGCGCCAATGAGTTTTTTTATTTGAGAGAAAAAAAGACTATGCCTTCGTCATATGGAATATGAATAAAATAATAATAATATTAAGTAATAATAGCATGGCATTTCAAGTTCGATATGAGCAAACTATTATTATTTTTTCATAATATGAGATTATGTATCGAGATAGTAGTATGAAAGAAAGGTTATTTCCGACTTGATCTTATGTATCGGGGTCCATTTCAGCGTCACAAACCTTTTTGCTTCCACATCAGAAGTCTCTTTCCAATATTTATGTTATGAAAGAGTGTGAAAATAAAAAAAAAAAAAAGATCATTTTTTACTTATTTTTATTTGATCGGATCAGAAAGAAACTTTGGGATTGCTGAATCACAGACGAGATAAATATATAAAGCAACGGAACCATCATAGTATTTTTTGATTACTCCGAAAGGAAGGATGGTAAATGGATCATTCAACGATCTGGGTCTGATAGATTCGACTTGTCTCTTTCTTCGATGAAAAAAGAGAAAAAAAAAATTCCATTACAGAGCCGTATGCACAAAAGATGCCTGTACGGTTGTTCAATTCTATCTTTTTCTCCCTGCTTGTTATTCTTTATCCCTTCCCTTCGCCCAATCATGCGAGATAGAGGAATCGTTCATTATGTTATATCATCAGGGTTATGATCCATCAACCTGCTAGTTCTTTTTATGAGGCACCCACAGGAGAATTTATCCTGGAAGCGGAAGAACTACTGAAACTCCGCGAAACCCTCACAAGGGTTTATGTACAAAGAACGGGCAATCCTTTATGGGTTGTATCCGAAGACATGGAAAGGGATGTTTTTATGTCAGCAACAGAAGCCCAAGATTATGGCATTGTTGATCTTGTAGCGATCGAAAATACCGGGGATTTCGCATAAATCTTTGATTCCATTTCGAATCATAATTTGAATGAACCCTTATTTGATCTTTTATCTTCTTACCTGGGTAAAGAAGTAATTCATAATCATCCGGTTAGGATCGATCTAAACCAGCCCATTCTGTATATGATTCAGCATGCCAACTATTAAACAACTTATTAGAAACACAAGACAGCCAATCAGAAATGTCACGAAATCCCCCGCTCTTCGAGGATGTCCTCAGCGTCGAGGAACATGTACTAGGGTGTATGTGCGACTCGTTCAGATCATGAGCTAGAACAAATGAGACGACTTTTACAGTATCAATGACTCGTACCAATGAATAGAATGGAAGAACTCCATTCACTATCGAAAAATAAAGATCTCTCGTATACCTCTATTTGTATGGAATTTATGGTTTCCATTGGTGCAAATCCAATCACCTCGATTTGAGATGAAAAGCAATTCCCATTGGTAGCAAATGGTTATCCATTAAGCGGGGGAATGATATTTAAGAAGCAGAAAGATTATGCTCCTACTCTTGCAAGAACGGACTAACAGGGTCAGCTACCTATTCAACCTTCATAATTAAATGCCGTCACTGTATGGATAGATCCCATTGAAAAAAGACCTATTACTCGATAATTCATCGGTAGAGCCAAAGAGCGTGAACTGTACAAGTTACCAATAACATTGATTAAATGAGGAAAGGGGCTCCGGTGTATAGAGAGGACCTCGCCGTTTAAGAAGTAACCATAGAAACGATGGAAGCCACTATTTGTCCATTTACGATTTATTTTATACCTAATATCGGTACAATTTCTTTTTTTTTTTTTTGAGGTGAAATGCCTGGAAGAAATAAAAAAATCGTGGTTGGGAAGGTTATAGTAGCAAAAGCCATTGGAATTTGTATTTTAATTTTATACATCGGAAGAATCCGTTTTGTTATTAATAAACCAGGAGAGGGGAAAAGAATGACTGAAAGAAAAGAAATCAATTAGTTATTCATCAAAGTTTCTTTTGATTCAATGACCAGAGTTAGACGAAGATATATAGCTCGGAGACGTAGAACAAAAATTCGTTTATTTGCAGCAACCTTTCGAGGGGCTCATTCAAGACTTACTCGAACTACTACTCAACAGAAAATGAGAGCTTTGGTTTCCACTCATCGGGATAGAGGCAGGCGAAAGAGAAGTTTTCGTCGTTTGTGGATCACTCGGATAAATGCAGTAACTCGTGAGAATAGGGGATCCCATAGTTATAGTCGATTAATACTTGATCTGTACAAGAGGCAGTTGCTTCTTAATCGTAAAATACCTGCACAAATAGCCATATCAAATAGGAATTGTCTTGACACGATTTCCAATGCGATCATCAAATAAGGAGATTGGAAGGAATTCACTGGAATACTTTAAACGGAGTTCCCCGGAGAATGAACTCCGGGAGGGTATAGTAGAAATTCGTATGATAAGATAAGTAGTAGGAATGAACGAACACGTTTCAATAAAAAAAAAAGATTTATTCTTCCCCCATTCTTTTTTTTATTATTACATTACGGCGCGACAATCTCTCGGCTTTTTCGAACAAAACTTCAATCTGAGTTCGAATTAGAGTTTTGATTCGATTGAGAGGAATAGGCTTATTTATTTCTGGTTCTAGGACCAGTAGTTCTAGGGATCGACCCGGTTCTCTCAAACTGTTTCTCATTATTAAGAAAAGGTAACGAAGATAAAATACGAGCTTGTTTTATAGCAATAGTAATTAATCGTTGTTGTTTCAAGGTTAATCTATTCACTCGTCTAGATAATATTTTTCCTTGTTCACTAATAAATTGATTAATTAAACTCATGTTTCTATAATCAATTCGATCCCCCGATCCAATTGGGGGCAAACGCCTATGAAAAGATCGCTTGGATTTATGAAAGGGCCGCTTGGATTTATCCATGGTTTATTTCTTATTTCTAAAATCCTATTTCTTCATTCATCTCGGATCCGACCAAAATAGGACTGGATTTGTATATATTATATATATATATGTAATTTCTTCCTCTTCCTTGGAAGAGTGGCACACGCGTTCCGTTCGATTTATTTCTTTATCTCCCCATGAATCGTATGTTTGTAACAATAAGGGCAGAATTTTTTCAAGTCCAATTGACTAGGTGTATTGTGTCGATTCTTTTGAGTAATATATCTGGAAATGCCCCGCGATTCTTTATTCAAACCATTTCGGACACAACTGGTACATTCCAAAATAACTACTACTCTGACATCTTTACCCTTAGCCATGAACCTCCTTTGGATTTTGAATTCACTCAATTCTTCTATTTTCGATTCGAACCGAAGCGAAGAAGAAAGGAATGAAAAATAAATAGACGAGAAGTTGCTAACTCGAAATCCAATTCAATTATGAAAGATTTCGTTGCAATCAATAGAGTAATCAAATTATTAAGTAATACAAATATTTCTAACTATCAATTATTCCCAATCCCAGTATTTCATTTAGTATCTTGTATGATCTTGAACAGCCTGCCCTCGACCCACATTTCCATTTCTGTTCTCCCTATATTAACCCGAACCCGAGTTTCGATGAGATTCAATCCACTTTTATTCTTTACTCTTTCTTTCCTATCCTAAAGAACTGAAAAAGGGGGGGGTTAGTCACAGAGAATTTATTGTATCTCTAATCTTCTTGATCCCTTCCCATGTCAATAACTAGAATGAAAAAAAGGGGAATGTCAACGCATCTGGGAATAAACGATTGATCTCTATCAATAGACCCGCCAAAGACCCGAACCATAGAGTAGTTAGCACAGGTGCCGTGGAGAGATATGTTTTTATATCTCGCATTGAAAATCCTCCTTCTTTAAAGTTAACTTTATTGACTTTATTGTATATTGTAATACATATATGATCAGATGCATATGTAGTTAAAGATCATTTGTACGGGGAATCTCTAACCAAAATGGATATATACAACGATCCGGTAGATGAAATCTACCTGTCCCTAAAACAGAAAAAGATGAACCCTCCTTCCTGAGCACTACTGATAAATATTCATTCCTTTATACGTTTATACGTTAGGTATGTATATAATTCTTTATGAGAATGAAACCAAAAAACCAAAAAGAAGAAATGGCAAAAGAAATTCTATTTAGATAGAGGAAATTATGATGTGGAAAACAAAACATGGATTCCCTACAATGGCACTGTACAACAAATGAAAGGGATGTAGCGCAGCTTGGTAGCGCGTTTGTTTTGGGTACAAAATGTCACGGGTTCAAATCCTGTCATCCCTACTTATCACTTCTCCTATGGACAGTAACGAGGGGTCAATTGAGATCGATTAAAATTGGACACAATCTACCATTTTATGATACTATACATACAAGATGTATTGGGGGTACAAAAAGAATCCTTTTCTTGACATCCGTATCTCCCATCATAATAAAGCGCTCTTAGTTCAGTTCGGTAGAACGTGGGTCTCCAAAACCCGATGTCGTAGGTTCAAATCCTACAGAGCGTGATTCTGTTCTTTTAATGTTGAATCACAATAAAAT